ACAAGGCCATTTCTGTCCACCGCCCTTCTCACGAAGCCGTACGTGGACGTTACCGCTCATACAGCTCCCAGCCAGCAAGCAGTTAGCCTTCCTCTACAAAGAATGGAAGTGTGGATGAATCGACATCAAATAGAGGAATTCGGGTTTTCTATTCATAAATATAAAGAAGATGACAAGAGCACCCATTTCACAAAAACCTAAAGATCTCCTCCCCCATTTTTTTTTAGCCAACACCATAAACCTCATTTTTAACCTTGAATTGGTCAAAGCCAAATGATGAATAGAAGGAAAGGAGATCATAAAGATAGGCGGACGACTTGACTTATAGTATAGGTCGGATGTTTTCGTGAGCAGTAAGCAGAAAATCTCCCCTTATTTTTGGAAAGCTGGTGGCCGCGTGTGAATTCTTTCAAGGCAAGGGGCGGCCTGCTTCGACATTGTTGTATACTCTGATCCGGTCGAGATAGTTTTCGTTTACCAGCGCGTAGGTAGTCTAAGTTCCTATGACCGAGTCTTTCTGGCCCCTGTGAACATCTTTTCTTAATGTATTAAAGAGGGCCTCTCTAACCGGTGAAAAGTAGTGGGTGTCCACTAACGGCTATTCCTGGCTCGGCTCCGATAACGCAATTCCGGGAGGAGTCGGTAGTTGGGCACTGGATCCTTTCGGACCTGGAGAACGTGTGACACTGGGTCGGAGTTTGGTGAACCAACTGGTCGCTCCTCTAGTTGAAGTATCGGGCCCTTTTTTTCGTTGCCTAGGTTACACCTTCGGAATACCCCAGAAGGGAATTTTTCTATACTTCCTTCAATCTTCACTTTACGCCACGCCGACTCCCCTCTCGTCATAAGGCGTGGAATTAGACCAAGGGTTGGTTTCTCAAGTAGGAACTAGTCCTTCTGATTTCGCACGTAGGAGATCGAGACACAGCCCCAGGACTATAGAGAAAGATGTAGATCGATCGCCCCCTAGATAGACAACTACATAGAGGGTCTCTACAAGTCTTTATATTCTTTCTTTCAGAACCTGCGTAAGATCAATATCACAACCAATGAAGTCTGCAAGTTTCACATCTAAAGTAATACCCGCTCCGATAGTTTACGATATAGATATATATGAGTTTACGAAAAAATGAGAAGAAAAGATATTAATGGATATCGGTAGTTGTCCGGTCGTACCCAAACAATAATATTCCAGAAGAAAATGCACCTAAGATCAAATATTTCGAGCCGGCTTCCGTAGAAAATTCAGACTTTCTTTTTGATGCTGCGATCACATAAAAACATAAACTTTGAGGCTCAATAGCTAAATACATGGCAATTAGATCATGAGCCGAGATCATAAAGAGCATACTGCGAGTAGGAAGTGAAATTAATACAATGAATTCAAAAGCATCAAACCTCTCTTGTTCGAAAAAATCAAAACACATCGAAATGGTACCAGCCGTACTTAATAATAGAAGGATTTGGCAGAAATATGTAAAATTGTCCCTCTTAAAAAGATTATTCCAGAATAAATGGGCAATAGTTAGGAGAGGTGCGCCAGCAGCGAGCAAAAGCAAGGTTATTAGATACCTCAGGAAAGCCCGGCCAGAACCACACGTGCAAGTTTCCCTGCATGTGGCTCGTCCGTGATAACTTCTTCGAATTTGCGTGAACTAGCGGACCGATCACTAAGTGAGGATGCTCCCTACAGCATGAGCGAACCTTTTCGGAACTGGTTAGAAATGGGCGCCACTATCCCAGCCCGGATCCAGCCAGGTTCTATTGATCATGTCCTCTTCCCAACAGTTGTACTTTGTCTTGGGGCGTCTTTGGCTTTACGAGAGAAAGCCCGCCGGAGAAAGCCATGTGCCCGTAGGTAAGCTCTATTCGGTCCGGAGCATTGATTCCCCATAACGAATAGGTTAGCTCTATCTCTTTCTTTCAGAACCTGTGCTCGAGAAGGTCCCCCAGTTTCTCGGAAGCACCTCGATCTTACATGAGACTCGGGATATTTCCCACTCTTCGCTCATTCATTCTGCCCGCTCGTCCAGACGCGGCGCCCTTTCTCATTATCATCTACCGCCCTTTCTTTCCTCCCGGCTATTCACGCATGAAGATCGTCGTATGTATGCTCGACTTCGGTTGCCGGTTCTATAGGTAAGAGTACATTATGGCAGGATCAGTCACCTGGGCAAACCAACCTTCCTCCAAGAAGAATTGTGCTATGCCCTCTCGACCCCTATAGAGCGAAAGAGCTGCCTGGTGATCCCTAGGTTGCAGCACGTCCGTTCGTTAACTCCTCGCGCCACTGCCGCCGTTTCTAGGACCGACCGACGCCTTACCTGCACAGGTACCTACGTAGTGTAGTGTCGGTCGCACATTCAACATAGCGTTCGGACTCATGTGCCTTCCAGAACCAGGGGTCTTCTAGCCTGCTGCGTACGATTAGCCAGCCTTGCGACGGCAAAAGGATTAGACGTCCTCCCATGCTACGGTTCCCTGCGGTCCGAACCCGGTGCCGCATTAGGTTAGGGAGCTGGGCGATAATAGCTCCTCCGCATCCCAAAGCGCGCTGCCCTCCTAGGCGCGCAACACTAAGTAATCCAAGCCAACCCACATTACTGACTAACGGTGGATAATCATATTTCTTAGAGGTACTAAAAATAACTCCATGAATGAGCAAAATGAAGGTTGCATTAATGAGAAAGATCTCTGGGGAAACCGCTAAAAAAAGATTGAACATGTGAGAGGATCCGAACGAATTCTGCTTTCATTTCCCCCGTATAGAGCACTGAGTTACTAAGGTTACGGTCTTCATCCCACAATGAGGTCTTTTCGGAATGCCATGATCTCTTTTTAGAGCGTAGAAAGGGAGGGAATTCAAAAAAGTCACTCTTTCCAACCTTAGAAAAACAAGAAGTTCTGTTAGGTTCTTAGTTGCTTTTCGTCTCCTTCGTCTCTTTCATTTTAAAAAGTTTTCTTTTACTTTAGCTTTTGGTCTCCTTAATAGCTGGAAGTTCTCCAAAAGTGTGAAAAGCTGGAGGACTTTGTACCATCCATTCCAGTGTGGTTGAATTCTCTTCAACAGCCCAAGGACTTGGAGCACATCTTTTGTTCTTTCCACTGCTTAAAGTGATTGTTACGACCACGAAGAAACAACAAATCCCAACTACAGAGATATAAGAGCCAAAACTGCTAAGGGCATTCCATCCTGCGTAAGCATCTGGATAATCGGGAATGCGACGTGGCATACCCGAAAGCCCTAAAAAATGCATGGGGAAGAAGGTAAGATTAACCCCGAAAAAAGTGATCCAAAAATGGATTTGACCTAAAGTTTCAGGGTATGTTCGACCAAAGATTTTGCCCACCCAATAGTAAAATCCTGCAAATAAAGCAAAAACGGCTCCCATAGAAAGTACATAATGGAAATGTGCAACCACATAATAAGTGTCATGTAGAGCAATGTCTAGCCCAGAATTAGCCAGGACTATTCCAGTGAGTCCTCCTACGGTGAACAAAAAGATGAACCCTACAGCAAATAACATGGGTGTTTTGTATTGTATCGAACCCCCCCACATGGTAGCGATCCAACTAAAGATTTTAATTCCAGTGGGGACCGCTATGATCATGGTAGCTGCGGTGAAGTAAGCACGGGTATCAACGTCTAAGCCCACAGTAAACATATGATGAGCCCAAACAAGAAATCCAAGAACACCTATACTGATCATGGCATAAACCATGCCTAGATACCCGAAGACCGGTTTTCCGGAAAAAGTAGAAACGATATGACTTATGATACCGAATCCAGGCAGAATGAGAATATAGACCTCTGGATGACCGAAAAACCAAAAAAGATGCTGATATAATATGGGGTCTCCCCCCCCAGCGGGATCAAAAAAGGTTGTATTAAAGTTTCGATCGGTTAATAACATGGTAATTGCCCCCGCCAGTACCGGAAGTGATAATAAAAGTAGGAATGCTGTTACTAGAACGGACCACACAAATAAGGGTAATCTATGCATAGTCATTCCAGGTCCACGCATGTTGAAGATAGTTGTTATAAAATTGATTGAACCTAAAATGGATGAAACACCAGATAGATGAAGACTAAAAATTGCTAAATCAACTGCTCCTCCAGAATGGCTGGTAATACCACTTAAGGGCGGATAGACCGTCCACCCAGTCCCGCTACCCACTTCTACCAAGGCTGAGCTTAATAGGAGCAAGAGACTTGGGGGCAACAACCAGAATGAAATATTATTTAATCGTGGAAATGCCATGTCAGGTGCACCTATCAGAATTGGAACAAACCAATTCCCAAATCCACCTATCATCGCAGGCATAACCATAAAAAAGATCATTAAAAAAGCGTGAGCCGTTATTAAAACATTATAAAGTTGATGATTTCCACCAAGAATTTGGTCGCCGGGTCGTGCTAATTCCATACGAATCAGTACTGAAAAGCATGTGCCCATCACTCCAGCAATGGCACCGAAGATGAAATAGAGAGTCCCTATATCCTTGTGGTTAGTAGAGAACAGCCATCGAACCAGATTTGTCATAAAAAAAATGGAGATTTTTTCCTTTACTGTTCGGACAGACACATCGGAAACTGGCCTATCCCGAAGAGACTTGGAAAGCGTCCCGGTGTCCTCTGAACTGAGTTTTCCTTTTTTTGATGTGAGTGAGGTTTTGTCCCACAAATGGAATTCCATGGGAATGGGATTTGATCATTTAGAAGGAAGCTGATGAGAGGGGTCCTAAGGTAAGGGCAACCCGAGCGAGCGACGGAAGTTCTCATCCGTAAACTCCCGGTAGAATTCCTGGTAAATTTCGGAATTTCTACCGTGCTCGTTCAGCTGCTGAGTAAAGCTCGCGAGCGATTGGGACATCCGATCCCTCTGAGCAGCGACCTCCGGGTCACTAAATGGTTCCACCTTCTCTTGTAGGAATGAATATGCCTCCTTTCGGATATCTCCCTGATTATGGAGGCATATTTCATAAATTCTGGGCAAATTCGGCTGACTAAGCATAAGCTCAAAGAGCTTATCTTGCAAGACGGCCTTGCCTTCCAATACCTGTAGATCAAATCTCTCCTTATCAAAGATAAGGAGATAATGATCTACAGTTATGGCTTGATCAAAGTGGGCGCGGACGATACCCGCATATTCCCCCGGCTCATTCTGCGGGGGAAGATTAGAATAGAGTCCCCCCTCCAGCGCCTGGATCCGCTGATAGATCTGCGCCTCGGACTCGGCCGCTATAATATTGCGGTAAGTGCCCAAGGACTCTGTGCTGGAGGAGGACTCCAAAGGTGGAGGACCGCTCAATTCCGACCCACTAGAGCCAGAGGAGACATTATGATGAATAACAGAAGTAGCTGTCACAATGCCTCCTACTAAAGTAAAAAGGGTCTCAAAAAGAAAGGACCGCAAGAAATAAGAGAACAAAAGAAGGAGAAAATGAATAAGTAAGAAAAGACAAAAATGCCCTTTTCTTCGATAAAAGAAAATGCAAAGACAGATAAAGAAAAACAAAATAAGGATAAATGAAAAAGAATGGTGGGTAGTCATAGCTTCTAACTCTCTCTTAATTAACTTCAAGGCTGGTTTGGAACGCTAACGCTGTGGAACATCATAACAACGAATAGGAATGAAACGGCTATAGCTCCTATATAAACTACTGGGAAGATCATAGCGGAAAAATAAGGCTATAAGTAGGCCGTTTTCTATTGCTATAAGGGCTGCTCGCCTTTATACGGCTTGGCTTCGCTATCGCTCCTATTCCTATATAGTGGTCGGCCTAAAAAGCAGTCTTCCTACCATACCGGAATGCCCATTCTCTAGTGCAGGAAGTTTCGCCAGAAGCAAGCAAGACGAGGTCGCTCTGCTTTGTAGACAAGGCTCGTTCCGTACTTGACTTACGAGCTCGTGTAGTACTCGCCTCTATCTCTAAAGGAGCTTATGCACTCTACTTGCTTTCTACTAAACGAGCGTTAGAGCGAGCGAGCGAAGCCTTCTTAGCGGCTTCTCTTCTTCACCCTATTCTTTCATTTCCGCTTAAGCTTCTCCGGTTTGGGGGATTAATTGATTAGATACCCGAGAACCATAATCTTTCCTAGAAACAGCTTCTACGACGATAGGCATAAAAGCATGATTAGTTCCACAAATTTCACTGCACTGACCATAGTAAACTCCTTCTCGTTGTACCAAAATAGAGGTCTGATTTAAACGACCAGGTACAGCATCACATTTGACACCTGAGGAAGGTACAGCCCAACTATGAAGTACATCAGCGGATGTTACAATAATACGTATATGAGTTTTGGCTGGTACAACCACTCTATTGTCCACTTCTAATAAACGTGATTGACCCAATTCTGGATCATCTTCTGGAATCGTATAACTGTCAAAAGTGAGTGACTGTTCATCGGAACTGTTATAGTCCGAATACTCATAAGGTTGGGTCGACGCCCGCCTCCCCCCAAACTGTACTTGCAAGTTTCCCCGCAAAAAGCTCTCCACGCCTACTCTTAGAAAGAGCACTATTTTTCTTTAGTTTTAGGTAGTTCTCCCGACCGTAAGACCCTTTATGAGTAAGAGGAATCGAAGGCGAAGGCAATGAAATTGACTGACTCTTTAGAGTAAGGTAATGCCAATTCACTTAGAAGAATAAGTATGGCGACGAAAGTCTACTTACTTACTTTTAAAAAAGTAAGGCCGGGAAAAGTTTATTGGCAACAGGGGACCCCTTCTTACCCAGCCCTACCTACCCTATGTATTCGAGGGGAAGGCTGTAACCGAAAAAGACCTGGTTCCACACACATAGGACAGGCAGAAGGTATGGGACGACCAGTTCACCACGAAAAGCGAATTCTATCTTATAGTCGTCTTCTTTGTTCGATAAATGCGCAGCGGAAAAGGATGCTAGTCGGCTCGGCGAAGTTGTAGGCTCTAAGAAATAAGATCCAGAGTGATTCCTCACCTATCCTGTCAGGGGCCCAGTTGAACGCTCGAGTATAGATTTTCTATGCTCATGTGAACGGCCGGGGCATAAAGCTCGTAGATCTAAAAGGATCCACCCATAGGCCTGACCGGATATCGTGAACAAAACAAAAACAAAGTTGGTTTTTAGTGGTCGTTCATGAGACCTCGAATTCCCACGTTCCAGCGTGCATTATGCCAAGAGGTCCCATCCCCAACTCTAGCTGAGAAGTTGAGTCACCCTTCTTTTTTAACCTAACTATAGAAAAAAAAAGAGATAGTACATATCCTGTATCGATCATAGGATCACTCTATGAATAGGTCAATTCTCTGTGACCTCCCACCGTTCACGACATCCCTTGCTTCTCACTGCGAGCGGCTCCTCGGTGCGGTGGAAGAGTAGAAGCGCTGGTCCCCTTCGGTCAAGGTGCTTGTGCCTGCTGTTACCTACCGTAGGACCTCCGTCCCCGAAGCGAAGAAAGAGGAGCAGGCAATAAGGTTATTGTCCTCTCCCGGCCCAGTAGTTCCGCAACTACTACTGTGGTTGTTGCCAGCGGGGATCCCCCATTCCGAAAGGTTACTGGGCCGGCCGTTAGGTCCAAAGTTGTATGCCATTGCTATGGTGCCGCTAGATTCACTACTTCAGCGCCGTTATCGGACATTGCAGGCTGAGCATCTATTTCTCGTATATCGCTCTACACCGAGAAGAGGGATGTGTACCTCCAGCAACAACAAGAATGGAACCATAGGCTCCTATGTTGAGAGCATTTCCGGGTATAGGTATAACCACCTCAATCAACTCCCCGTTTCTGGCATGCTATAGTTAGAAAAGTCTCTCGACGACGGGAATGGGAGATTACCAGTAAGCCAGATGCTTTGCGAACTATATTCCACTTTAAGGCATTTCGTTGCACTTAAATCACCTTCGTGAAGAGGCGCACTCCGATACCATTGATGTCCAATAGCTTTGATAGTAATGGCTGGATCTACTACTACCTCGTCCATTGAGTATAACAGAGCAAATGATGGTATAGCAATGAACATCAGGATGATACTGGGAAAGATGGTCCGAATAATCTCGATAGTAGTTCCATGAACAATCCTTTGCGGGATTGGATTTTTTTTATAGTGGAAATGCCATAAAGCGCGAACCAAGATCCATGATACGAAAACCAAAATAAGAATGAGGAAGAAAAAGATATCATGATGTAAGTCGATTATTCCTTGCATCATAGGTGTTGCTGCGTCTTGAAATCCTAATTGCCATGGTTCCGCTGCATCACAAGGAGCCATTGTGAAGAATAGCCATTCTCGAACAATCATTTGGTTCATTCTTTGACTGCTCCGCTCTCTCGAGAAATGAAGAAAGACTTGTCAGAAATCACCGGTTGGGTTTTCCAACCAAGAAAGGCATGGGAGTCTTTGGGCATTGCTTTCTTCTCTTATGATTTTTTTGCACCCGCTACAGTGTTGGCAAAACTGCGGCTTCTTCCCTCCAACAAGAACGACAGGAGTCTTAGAGTGCCTCTCACACACCTTATGGCGGCGATGGTATTCCCGGCATTGATTCAGGTCAGAAGCACACCCATCAACTGAGCAAAAAACGGGATTTTTGGCTCCGCTGTTGCGCGGCCTCCCCCTCTTTGAAAGCGCTACCGGTGAAGAAGAAGAGGAAGACGCCATGTTCAAGGGCAGTGAATTCTTATTGTAATTGCAACTTTCATTTCATCGATTGGGAGTTATCTTGGAAGTTTTAGTCAAGTTTCCAGCCTTTCGATCTAGTCTTAAGCGCTCTACCTAATCTTTTGCAGGCCTGTTCTTGCGCCTTCTCGCTTCGCTCTCATGATTTCATCCCTGCGAGCGAGGTAATGATGCGGTTGCAGACCAGTCATAAGGGATCTACCTGTAATTAGTACCATTTCATACCATACTCTGGCTCCGGATACGAGTAATAAGAGTTCTCCCGGGCATAAGGAGGCATAAGAGAAGAGGTATACCGTTAAAAAAAAAACAGGACTAACCATAATATACTAAATAACGCTACTAAATCACTACCTCCCCAAGTCAAACTGGTGCTTGTTGTTGCACCCGGAGCCGTTGCACTAGGCGCTAAAGCATGGGTGTTTTGGATCCATTGAGCGAAGACAGGTTGTAATTGTATAGCGGTCTCTGAAAACATATCTTGAGAGCCAGCAGGTGATCGCTTTCGGCTTGAGCTTCCTGTGTGCGATGGTTCTTACTTTTGCCTTCGAGAAAATCCTTCTTCAACATATAGATTTCTATCAGTGCCATGTGCTGGCATGGGTCTGGTCCTTCACTAATGAATATGTCCAACCGGTATCAGATATGGCCTGATCTGGGAATCGGTGTCGTGTCAAGCAATCCAACTAACAGGTTTTGACCAAAGGCAAGAGTGATGAGTCACCCTCTCAGGAGTCAGTATCCAATGCGACATACTCAATGCAGTCTTTAACGGATTCGTCTCTTTCGGCCTATCGGGTTGATGAGACTGCTATACAGGAACGGCCTATAGGAGATTCTGTCCTTGTCACTACCAACGAGATCCAACAATCTATAGTTTTTAGCTTAATGGAATAAGGTAGAGCGAGAATCGAACTCACCCGTGTGTACCGTTTTGGGATAAAGACCGATGCTGTTCTTCTCTTTTAGCGTCTCGCATGATCAATCGATTTAATAAAATATCTCGCTTCTCCAATCCCCATTTGCCATAACTCTGTCTAATTTTGAAAAGACCCTGGCCCACTTTGCTTATTAGACCAAGTGTAGAAATTACCAGCAAACGGAATATCCTCCATATCACAATGCTGAACACAGGCCCTAAAATCCATTAGTTCACCATTCCTCACCAAGGCACCCACTCTTTCATCAGGGTTCAAAGGACAATTGAAATCTCCCATCCAACCCCAAGGCCATCAACCTTTTGGCTCAAGTTATAGAAGTCATTCCAGAAAGTAAGAATTGAAAAACCCTAGAAAACGCGCAGCTGGGATTCGGGGACAAGTCAGTGGGCTGGAAGAAGAACGAGGAAGACGCCATGTTCAAGGGCAGTGAATTCTTTAAGGTTTCCATTGACATATCTCCCATATCTTCCAACCTTCCTAACTTCAGATCCACTGAAAACATGTTGGTAATTCCTAAACCACCTGAACCTGCTAATGTAGCCAGATGATGATGGTAACTGTTATCTTCAACCTATCTCATTGCTGCTAATCAAATACAAAGGGATAAGCCCGATGGTGATAAGAACTTTGTTTGGAGGCCAAAACACAAAGAAAAAGGCAGCACCGAAGAAAGGAAAGAGCGAGATGGTGGTTTTTCTTCTTCCCGCGAAGCGAAGATCGATGTCCGTCCCAGCCAGCCCATTCGACGAAGCAATCTTGGACCCTCTTGGCTGCGCTGTGCTTGGATGCACTAGTCTTCCACACGCCGGCGATGAGATGAAAACCGCCTCCATTCAGTGGTTCCCGTGCTACCACAATGGCATCGAAAGAGTGACCGGAACCTGTCCCTGACTAGCATCCCGCTGCAGGTCGGCACAGCGTAGCGTCAAAGGCAGGTTTTTTTTATTTGCCTGCTGACCTTTTCTAGGCCTCCTTCCCGCGGAACTGGATTGTCGATATCGACCGAATTTGTACTAACTGAAGAAGAAAAAAGATCTTTTTTCTGCAACACTGCCTCTGTTTGAGACGCCCTATCATTGTGTTTCCTGCTGATCTTATTCAGACTCCAAGTGATTCCCTATTCCATTTTTCTCTTTTTTTTTTATATGAAAATGGCAGCTTACTAGACAACGCAGAAGGTTTATTCTTTCCATAGATGCCCGATTCGTTTCCTATATACGCTTCCGTTCCATCCTACTAAAAAGGCGCGTAAAGGGCCACCCGCCTCTCCCCCTTACCCTCTCACTCCCTAAGGAATGAGAGGCCACATCTAACTCTGGAAAAAAAACTTTAATACATAAGGTAATTATATTCCTATGGATTCCTCCAACTCAATGAAGAAAAGAGTATAAGGAATTCTTTCTATATAAATATTCATACAAAAAGGAAAATGGTCAAAGCATATCTTACTGAATAATCTGACTGAATGAGGAAGAGCTCCTTATGTAGTTTCACTTTACCACCATCTGAAATGCGCGAAACTTCGATTGGCGGAAGCCAGTCCATGAAGATTCTCCCTTTTCTTACGCGAAATTCCCCTCTTTCGGTAAGCATCCAGTATCTCATCAAATGAACATTTCTCTAAGCTTATCCTGTAGGATATACGTCGTTTGAAAGCTGCTTCAAGGATCCAACGAATAGCTAAGGTTTGTTGACGATCCCTGGCTACAATCCCGGGGACATCATAAATAGTACCTGCTACTCTGACTTTTTCTACTTTGCATATGGGCTTTATATTCTCTACGGCGTCAATCATAAGTTTGATTACATCGCCTTCAGTTCGAGCTGGGCGATGAAAAGTTTGATAAACAATAGCACGAACCTTCGTTCTTTTACCTTCTTTCATGTGAAAGTTGACCAATTTCTTGATCAATTGTTTTTGCTCACTATCTAAGCCCCCCATATAACTGAGAATTTCCGAGCAATTGGAAGCTGCTTTCGATGACGAGGCCGAAAAATTGATATTACGCAATCCTTACTGTCCATCTTTATCAGCCAACTCCCCCGTTTCCCTCTTTCCTTTGACCAAGGGGTCCTCAAACCAACCTGTCATAAGAGAAGCATGAGTGAAACGATCAACTGTCGTTGCCTGAGGGAAAAAGGTCATCACACAATTAGCCGACCCCGCCCATGGAGTCAAAGATCGGAAGAAAGACCTACCCAAGACTTTTCGTCTTGGGTAACCTTATAGCTCTTTTGGTTATACTAGGCCGCGCCTAGCTTGATCGAAAAAGGAGGAAGTGCTAAACAAGACAGCATATGAAGCATGCCATGGAAGAAAATTGTAAAAAAGATTTTAATGCATTGCCTATGCCCCTCAAAAGAAAGAGAAAAATGAAAGGAAGTTCTATTCGCTAGTATAAAGGCAAGGTTGAGGATAACCAAGCACCACCACCATCATTGAAAGTCAAAACGTATTCCTGCTCGACAGGACCTCTAGCGGATCAATCACTTCAGGCTCGTTGAGCACCTAAATCACCTTCCTTTGAAGATTCATCGCATGAGCGCAGATAATCCCAGGGTTCGGGTATCGCATTGAGATGAGTCCCATTTGTTCCCGTCCCAATGCGACCATCGATAGCTTTCTCTATTGAAATGGAATCCCCGGTCTCTTTCTCAATTCATCGATCGACGGCCGCCCATGCTTCAACATCTAAGTTTTCACCAGAAAAAGCCAATTTCTCTTATGGGGCAGAAAGATTCGATTAAGTTTAGGGAAAGCAAACAAAGAAAGCCAATCGGAAATGATTTTCTCACTACGCGAATCAAAAAGAAAAGTCGGAGCGAGAATCACCTTAGGGCTAGGCCACCTGCCCGACTATCTATTGTCTCAGCAGGCCTTAACCCGGCAAAAGACGACAGAGGCATAAAGTAAGGTTGATGCAGAATAAGCGATGTTCTTGCTCTTCTTTCTCTTGGAAGAAGAATGGCTGTTGTTGAATCAGTTTCAAGTGGTGGGATCATATTCATATATAATAGTGGAATCCCGTCTCCTTAAAGGAGCGATCTCTCCCTCAAAGTAGAACGAGCATAATCGAAGACAGATGGTAGCGTATTCTAAGTAGTAGATCTCACGTGCTATCCGAAAGTCTTCTTAGTAGTCTTCGTCTGCTCTCAATGCCCGGAACAGGCTCTTAATTAAATAGAAATCCCGTTAGTGAAGTCACTCTCGGAGTTGAAAACGACTCCACTTTTTGCCTTGACCTTGACACTAGTCTTAGCCTTTCTCAGGGCACCTTGTCTTCTTTGGCGGGAAGGGCTACTAATAGTGGTGCGGTATCTGGGAACTCCCCTTTCGAAATAGGAAGAATAGCGTAGTAAACAGTGACCCTCGGGGAGCTGCTCTTGATGAAGAAGTTGAGTCCTCAAATGTGATATTAGCATTCATCTTGATGATGGTAGTGGTAAAGGATTCATACTCAGAAGTAAGACCGGCTAGAGCATGAACGACTATGTCCTTGTTCAACACAGGAGGGCTGCCAAAGCATTACAGACAGCCTTCGAAGATAAGTGGCCATGGGTTTGTCTTTTTGTAGATTATCAAAGTTGCATCTCTTGAGCAGCGGATTGATCCATAAAACGTCGCTCAAGAGCAATCCCGAGAAGTGGAGTGGAGAGGTCATCGGCTCCTTAGTAAGGGTTGATCCATGAGCGCACACTTTGATCAGTCCGTACCCGGTTTGGAATTTTCGACCCTCAGCATCACAAAGATATGGAGGAGGGGAAGAAGTCAGCTTCCCTTCCCAATAACTAGAGTAGGGAGGAGCTCTTATCTTCTCCGACATGGCCCCGCTGTGAGTTCATGAACTGTGGGACTCAAGCGCTTTCTAGTGTATTCAGTTCGGTTCCTGCTCTATACGATCGAGTTCATTGGATGGACGTCTTAAGTACCTTCCTTTCAAGGAAATAAAAAGGATATAATATTTGATGTCAGAGAAGAAGTTCCTGCTTTGGTTGAATTCAATCAAAAATACCACTTTCAATTGAATCAGGAATTTCTACTCAGCTTGAAAAGAAGCCTCAAGCCGATAAGAGCTCTTATGTTCGAGAATTTCGAAAGAAGAGCTGAGAGTGATTGACCTCTCACTCACGGCACACATGCTAAATGTGTGATGCCGACACCATGGATTGGAAGCGAAGTTTGGTTCAAGTAGGGGGAGCCCCCAAAACGATCGATAGAAATTGAGTAGTAAGCCTAATGTCCAGAAAGAAAGTGTAGGTCGATAGGAGAATTCTTTTTTGAGCTTTACACCGGCCTTTTTACTTTTGGGAGGTGCAGTTGCACCACCTTAACGCGATGTAAGGGTCATCAAGGACAGGTGAATGGATTAACGTTCCTAAAAGGACAGGAAAGGTCTTAAGGTGCTTTTTACCCCGCTATGTCCTGCCTTAACGGAGCTCCAATCAGTCGCTCCTCGCTGGAATGAGGGTAGGACCGTCGATTGGTCTACTGTCTACTCACTACCTACGCAATAACCGATCCTCGGACGGACCCATACCTGTGTTACCAAAACTTGCTAGCCGACACCGGCTACCGCAAAGGGTTCGGTTGGTGGGTTGAAACCTCGTCTTGAAAGTCAAAAACGGAGTTTGGTTACTCGTTCTAGTGCTGAAGCAGAGTACAGGGCGGACGCGAAGGCCCCGGGCCGGGATGGAACGCTCGATTTATCAAAGATTTCTGGAACTCTAGTAGGAAAGGATGTGACTAGGTCCAAAGGAAGTGAACTCAATTCTCCCTTTGGAGACCCAGTTTACTGCCACCACCTCTTTGCTTCTGCGGGTTCCTTGGGACCCACTTCTGCACCATGCGTGCACGGCGGCGGGCTCGACACACGTTTGGTTGGAGAGAAAGAACCCAGAGGAGGGACCTGTGGATCGAGTACACCAGCAGATCAAGACCAACAGCCCACATCTTATCTTCTTCTTTGTCCAGAGGATCGTCGGGCTTAACCGAGACCAGACATCTGCCTTTACTGCCATTGCTTTTTTCGTCGTGGCCGTGTCCACACATACGCCTTTATTAGACGGCCCTCTCGAAGAATGGTCATTTACTCTTATATAAGTTATTAGAGTATCGGGTGTTGTGTTAAAGTAACTCGTGCTTGTATCCTTACCGAAGCAATGAACTGAACTTGATTTGAAACAAAGGAAGAATTCGACCTTAGCGGCTCCTCTGACCTCAGATGCATGTGTTAAGCATTTAGCTATGGTCTTGCATGATTTGCTTTTTTATTAAAATTCGATTTTGAAGCTACTCTACCTTGACTTCTTCCGTAAAGAAGTCACTACAGCTCAAGCTGTATCGGACTAGGCTGAAGGAAGAGAGAGGAGTCACTTAGTCTTTAAGTGTCTGAAAGCCTCCCTTCGACTGCTAACTCTTAGCAATATCCATTATTATATAGTTGCAGATCAGTTCTGACTTTCCTTTGCTCAATCGGAGTGAAGTGAGTCTCGGGTGAGCAGTTTCTGTCTTCACTATAAGCAATTAGAACTTTACTTAACTTAAATCGTTCTTCACTCGCTAGGGAAAGAGAACTCCTAAAAGCAGCCTTTCTCTTATCGTAGATAGCTGCAAACTGAATGGCTGCAGGGTGGAGATGAGGAAACTAAGACCGAAAGCAAAGGCTATCGACCAACCATAGCCCTTAGGATTTGAAACCCTAGGCCCGGCCTACAAATAGAAAAAATAGGCTAGCGAGTTGAAGCAATAGCCAGAGATTAGGAGGTGCGAAAGGAAGCAAGGGAAGGTTAATAAATAAGAAAAGGGGAAGACGATTTGGCATGTAGAATAGGTAGAGCATGACTTCTTTCGTAATAGTGATAGAATGTATTTTCAGCTCTAAACCAATAGGTTATTGATAAAGTAGGGCAAAATCATTAGCTGTCAACTCTTCGTAGTCAGCAGTGGAAGAGGGGGTAGCTTTGATTGCTCAAGTCGCACTCTCTTTCATGGTTGAATGTGAAAAAAGAATTGCTTTTGTTTAGCGACAGTCTTCTAGAGATGATGCTTTCCCTGTGCCTTATCAATAATAAGGAAGACCGGGCAAAAGGTAAGCGCTTTTTGCTCACCCGGTGAAAGGCATAGTAGGTAAAAGGCTATTGCTTGCTTGACTTCCTTACCTCGGGGAGGTTTCAAAAGCTGCTAACAAGAATCCTTTTTCTTTTGTCTTGCGACCTTCCATGCCAAGCAGGGTTGAAGGGATCGATCCCAAGAGCCTTCACGAGGAGAAAGATCCATTCTTTATATCCCTTACGAAAGCTCCCGAAGAGAAAGAGGGCTTTGCAGCTTGACTGCGTGAACCAGGTCTTGCATTTGGCATTACCGCTGTTGACGTCCCATCGAGTTAGCTAGTTAAGGGTGAAACGGATTTAGGAAAGAATAGCAGGCAAAGTAAAGTCCTTGCTACGAATTCAGGGTAACATTTGAGTCTTCCTTAAGGTCACAGGCGAAGTCTATTTCCAGCATCTTACTCGGTCATGAATGAAAAAGGTAAGACCCTAGCTTTTATGTAAACGAGAAAAATGAAAGGAAAAACTTTGTTTCGAAGGTGGGTCTCTTCTCATTGGGCCCGCTTGGATATTTAGTGGCGCACGCCAGTGAGATTGTCTTTCCTTGTTGGGTGTAGCGGGTATCTCGATGTCAAGGTAGGGAATGGAATGTTTTGAGGCTAATAGGGCCTTTGGTGCCTTGCGAAGAGACATCTTTGAGTATAATAACCATAGTATGGGAGGGGTCCTTAGATATTCTTTGGCGCCTATAGATGGGTTTGGGTGGAGGTGGTGGTATAGGGGGAAGGAGTCGGGAAAGAAGACTGGTTAGCAGTAGAGCCTTGGTTCGTTCTTTGGTTATTTACCATAAACGGAAAAATCTAAAGAAGCTCTTACGGAATTGAGATAGACTGGGATCAGACCTTCGTCCCAGCCAGAACTCGATCTACGGCGGAATCCCTACCGTCCAGAGGCACTTAAGGCAAGGGCCATTCGGATCTTCTTTATTAAATCTATATAAATAGATAGTGGCAATTCCCCCTCTACACCAGGACACCAATAAAAGAGTGGAATCGTAGTAAGGCAGGCTACTGATGGGACTGAGTAAGTTCCGAGCTTATTCGAGAACATCGTCGCAAACAGCCTTACTTAGCCCTAGCTGGATTCGTGCAGCCAGCTGAACAGGCTCTTCTCTTTGCAAGAATTAGCTCTTCGAGAATGCGCTGCAAGCCTAGGATTCGTATCATCTAGCGTATAATCCCAATTGGCTGAATTGGCTCTGGATTCTCTTAGGTTCTTGGCTTTTCCTTTTGAAGGTAAAAGTAGGTAATCAAGGACCGACCGTCTTTGAACTCATCTGGTGCAAATGAGGGGCAATTGACTGGTTTAGTGCTAAGGTAAGGCCGAGTTGCTTGCATAAACCTTTCTTAGGAAGATTGGTGCATAGCCCGTTGACACAGTCCTTAGCCAAAAGCTATCTAATAAGAGTCCTTATGCCTCAAAACATGCCTTACGCCCAGAGTGAGGAGGAGGAGTTCCGTTCATTCATTACTTCTTTTGATAGGACTGGAGAGTGCCTTTCAGACTCCGACTAAATAAGGAATCAAAACCTTACCTGATTGACCTAGAATCCCGTCCCAGCATCTAGCGTGAAATCAGATATGAGAGCACGACTCCGTACCCCGCGAATCCCACTTTCTGCATTTCCAAGTTTCGTAGAAGCGCACTCTCCCTTCTTTCGCTTTAGGAAAATGTGTCACTATCTAATCCCTACTCCTAAGAATAGGTTGCAAGTGACTGAGAAATAGGAGTCTATCTCTTTATTTCCCTCATTGAAAGGTAAAGGTATTTTGATGGAACTCTAGCCATCAATAAAAGTAGCAAAAGGTGCCGACCATGGCTAGCACTAAATATTGTCGGCCTAACGACTCTTTTTCGGATACTGAGTCAAAGGATATCCTGCTCTGCAAACCAAAAACTATTCGCTACGCGCCCCTTAATGCAAGCACTAAGTAAGTCAACTACCTTGAAAAACATACTTTGTTAAGACTTATTCGACATCCAAGTGGTCTAGCTACTACCCGTAAGATCACTCTACCTGGACACCTTACTACCTCTGACTTCTCCTCCAGGCGAGAGTGGCAGAGATCGAAGTGGTGGTCTTACATTGCTATGGGACGACTCCTTTTTCTTTTCTATCTCTATCTTTCTCCTTTCATCACATTTGGAATGTAAGGATGGGGGAGAATCAAGTATAACCAACTGGAAATGAAAATCTTCACTTTCTGGATAAAGCGGCACATACCAGGGAGAAAATAGCTCATGTCGTTCCTGCGCTCTGTATCACGGAATGAACTCACCCCTACCGATTCGCTGAAAGATTTCTATTTATGCTACAATACAAACTCTACCTTCAGTCCTACTAGAAGTAAGGGGAACCATAAGCTAGCAGCACCTTTGACTACCAATACCTGAAACAAAACCAACCAACAAAGAGACTAGACTAATAACGACCCTTACGCTTTCTTCCTACCTTTTTCGTATTACAGGGAATCTCCTATACCTGGTATGTCCTGGATGCCCTACCAGGGATGAAATGACTGGTCCGTCAGGGCCAGGGAAAGACTGGGGGTGAGTGATAAAATAGACAGCCCTTTAGAGATAGGAACGGCACGTGCTGTATAAACAAATATGGCTCACTTAGGCCTTAGACCAGGACTTTTGCTATCAACTAGGATAGCCTAGAAGACTTGTGGAGAGATTAATATGAACCATAGGCCCGGCTAACAATGGTACTAAACCCTTCTAGCTGGTAGTCAAATCTTGGTCTCTCGCCGGGACGTGTGATGCGGAGGCTTCTGCATTAACTTGTGATCTCTTCACTCATCAAACTGCCTTTCTTTTGAACTGTCTACTTTAAAAGGTGCGAAGAAAGTCGACGATAGGCAGGCACAAGACCAGATCCTATGCCATTATTCAGTAAAAAAACCTATCTAAACAGGAAACTGTCAACAAGACCTGCGGATGACCCAAATTTCTTAGTGTATTACCTTCCTAATTACTAAAGGAAGCGAGCTATCTGTCTAAACAGAAAAACGTAAAAAACCCTCATAAACGAGTCGAGCTCCATTTTATGGAAATCTCCCCCAACTTTTGGAACCTCGCAACTGGAACTGAAACTTTATAAATATCATTCGTCTTTACTAGACCGTCCTTTTCATACTACGACTTAAAAGCATCCCCCCTAGAGTAGAGGAAGGGTTTCAGGTAGGCATGACATAGAGAAAAAAGGCTGGCTCGCAAGAATAGAAATCGTTTCCTATTCATCTATATCTATAGGATTAGTAGCTCAAGCGCTTTCCTAGGCTTTCGAAATTTAGAATTCCAACCTTTTTAGAGTCCGCAAGCCAGGTATGAAGTCGCTTATGCGAAGCTTAAGGAAGGATTTTTGCCCTTACTCTCTTGAGTAAGCAAGTCAACTCCCTTTGGCTGGTAATCACATCGGCCATCTCGGTTGGGGAGAAAAGCTTTTTTGTTGTCGGAAAATCCCTCCCTGCTTTATTAAACTCTTCTCTTAGGCGAGAGCTCCATTCCTTTTTGAAACTTTCGCAAAGAAAGAAGGAATCAAAAGAAAATACTTAACCCTCAACTTGAGAAGCTCCTTCGATCCCGTGACTTGCCTTTCCTCTTTCTATCTTTAAATAGAAAAAAAGTCCTTACTTACCGCGATAAATAGCAGAAAAGACTGCTTTTGGAAGTAGTCATTCTTCCATGCCTTAGGGCTCACTTTCTATGAGAGAGGATTCATTCCTTTCTACATCCCCTCCTGTGGTCCAATTTTCACCCCAGAAGAAAAGAGAAGACAGGCCAGCCGGGAAGCAGGATATAAGTTGTACTCTTGTCGCGAAACCTCCTTTCTTCCGCCGTTCTAAGAGTGGAAAGAAAAGTCTTTGCCTAGCTAGTAAGAGGAGAAGCGAAAGAGCTATCGTCGAAAGCTTCTCCTTTACACGGGATTCTTCTAGCTTCAATCGAGAAAGGAACCTTGAAAAAAGTCTTTCAAAACTTTACATCCATCAGAGCGGCAGGCATGGAAAAGAGCCTTGGGTTGAGACAGACGGGGGCATCCGCAGCCCAGTGAGATCCTATCTATCGGTCGTTAAGGACCTATTCCCAACCAGTCAATCAAAGACAGACGGGCAGACTATTTGATCAGTATTTCCCCGTGTAAACGCGTAAAGTAAAGAAAGAGCGCCTGAACCCATCTTATAGAAGGCCATCTTGCTTTTCTTTTTTGGTGTTGAGACCCAGAGTCAATCTGCTGGAAGCAAAGCATTGGTAGAAGAAAAGCTGCCTTTCACTTTTCAGCGATACTCTTCTCCTGTCACTGAGACTCCTGTAACGCACTAGCGCATGCAGCGGAGAAGAAAAAGAGGAAACCTCTAGTTGAGAAGTTAACTGCTTTCCTGAACTATTCCTGCAATGTTTTCTTTCAGCTTGCTTTCTTTCCCTAGCACAGACTTTGTAGATAGTAAAAACAGGTCCGCTAGGAGTATTCACTGACTAACTGATTTCATGGGAGAAAGGCTTTCTGATAGAGTTATACCCCTTTTTAGCACCCAAGGTAATGATGCGCCTTTGTATATTTGTTGTGCAAATTGATGAACAGGTGATGGAATTCTTAATAAAGTGACAAGTCTAAGCAGCTTGTTTATATCGAGCGTTGGCGGCTCGGAGTGAAAAGAAGTCCGGCATGAGTAAGACGAAGTGTAGTTTAGTTTCTTTTAAATGCGGATGGCATGCTGTCTGAATTCTGGACTTGAGATTCTCTGGCAAGCTGCATGATTACCTGTTATTTGAATAGGTTTAGTAACCAGAGGATAAAGGGGAAGACCTAAGTTTTTCCTTCTTACTCTTCTAATCATACTTATACATTCTCTCTTTCCAATCATGACTTGAACCAAGTTTAAAAGGCAGTTTTTTTTACCATGCCTTACTACTGATCAAGGGTCTTCAAGAGAAGCAAGAACTGCACTGCAGTTCGCTGAACTCGCATTCATGAAGGACATGGCATGAAGAAGGAGTTCCTTCTGTATGGAAGGAGGAAACGGAGAAGACCTATTCTCAACCAAAGCAAAAGTAAAAAAAACAAAGAAAATCTTTGTACATCATACAGCTATGGTGGGGCTCCTTTTTCTTTCACAAAATAGACTCTTCCACTTCTATATACTATATACACTGTGTTCGACTGAACCCGTTCTCGTTTTGGCTCTGCGTTCATGAAATTCCAAGACCAACAACAGAAAGCAAATTCTTCGATCTAAATTTAAGGTAGTTTCTACTTGCTTACTTGTTAGAGTAAGGCGTATGGAATTGATTCATCTCTAGTACTGAGGGAAGGGGAATCCTTCAAGGTTTTGGCTCGCAATAAAGCTAGGGTCCTGATCGAGCAACTAGTAGTCCTATCTATCCACCTCTCCAGACACAATATCTTGAGTACCTATGATGGTGACCACATCGGCTGGCATGTGATGTTTGGACATAGAATCGAGTCCTTGTGAATGGGCAGAGCCAGGTGCTCTTATTTTACGACGGTAAGGACGATTGCTTCCATTACTGACCAGAAAGACACCAAATTCTCCTTTAGGTGCTTCAACTGCGGTATAGGTAGAAGGAGCTGGTACGGAAAACCCTTCTGTATAAGGTTCGAAATGGTGAATTGAGGTAGAGTAGACCGATGATCCTGTAGTCATTTGGCCGGCTATTGAACGAAAAAGCTTGCATCTGCTCTCTTTATTATATAACCGGTCTCATCTCTCTCCAAACCTAACGTGATAGTTTCCCATCATAAGGCTTTCTATCTATAGATTAAGCCATTACCAAGGAGCTAATTTGTTCAGAACTCAGTTGACTGCTTCTATAGATAAGGCGGAGCGTCCTTGGCTCAGTATTTTATCACATAGGGCTTCGGCCCTACTACAGCGCTTCGCTAACTCGAAGCGCCCCGCTATGACTATGAGAATGGCGCTTTGCTAAGGCCTTGCCTTGTCAGCTTTGCTACCGACGCTTGGCTAAGTCTTGAACCTTCGCGCTGACCGTTCGCTTTCTCAGTAGCAAAAGCGCTTCTCTTTGCCCCTTAAGTAGAAAGACAAGAAAGAGTTTGTTTGTTTTCTTGCTCTCGCTTCCTCATCTGCGCTCGTCAAGCCAACTTTCCTCTTTGATTTGGGAGGTGAAACAGCGGTTGAAGCGGACATTTTGAAATAACAGCATCAAAGATATAATATATATATATACACGGTTACGGTTATCCCAAACTGCATTCTGGAAAAAGTGCCCTACTTGAAAGAAAGGGCGGGCACTCTTGTGTTTTAACCTCACTATACTATTCATAGTTGTGGGGCACTGTGTACTTACAACTTCTACGAGAAGCAAGTGAATGGGGCCAGTGCGTGGCGAACGGAACGCTTCATCAAGTCATTTCTCGCCTCAACCCCCTATAAATAATAGGACGAAGGGTACTTTTTAGGGGTAATTGCTTCGCACCTGACTGTAATAGCCCTCTCGATACCTTATTTGAGCTTTGTTACTAGTGGCCGCTTTCCTGTCGCTAGAGCGCTTTCCCAGTGCACGGAGCCTCAACGAGGAAGGTGCTAGTGGTTTATCATTGGGTCAATAACCCTTCCCGGTTCCTCTTTTTGTGCTACTCCTAGGGCGGGAAAAAGATAAGAAAACACAAAGCCTTCTCTTGCTTTCCCAGCCTGTTGCTTCTAAAGACTGCCCTCTCTCGGCTGGATGTTGGCCCAGCCTACTATAAGGATCCCGTATCCAGCAACCCAACCTATACAAAGAAAAACAAACTTCCGTTTTGT